GTTTTACAAATTGGATGTGATCCCAAGCATGATAGTACTTTTACTCTTACAGGATTTTTAATACCAACAATTATTGATACTTTACAATTAAAAGACTATCATTATGAAGACGTTTGGCCTGAGGATGTTATTTACAAAGGTTATGGAGGTGTTGATTGTGTTGAAGCAGGAGGACCACCTGCAGGAGCCGGCTGCGGAGGCTATGTTGTAGGAGAAACTGTAAAATTACTGAAAGAATTAAATGCTTTTTATGAATATGATATTATTTCATTTGATGTTTTGGGTGATGTAGTCTGTGGAGGTTTTGCTGCTCCGTTAAATTATGCGGATTATTGTATAATTATAACAGATAACGGGTTTGATGCTTTATTTGCAGCTAATCGTATTGCTGCTTCGGTTCGCGAAAAAGCTCGTACACATCCACTTCGACTAGCAGGATTAGTAGGAAATAGAACATCAAAACGAGATTTAATCGATAAATATGTAGAAGCTTGTCCAATGCCTGTATTGGAAGTATTACCTCTTATAGAAGATATTCGAGTATCTAGAGTAAAAGGTAAAACATTATTTGAAATGGTAGAGTCACAACCTTCTCTTAATTATGTTTGTGATTTCTATTTAAATATAGCAGATCAAATTTTATCACAACCAGAAGGGATTGTACCAAAAGAAGTTCCAGATCGAGAATTATTTAGTTTACTATCTGATTTTTATTTAAATCCTATTAGTAATAAAAATAGGGAAGAAAAAGAATATAAAGAAAACTTACTGGATTTTACAATAATTTAAAATTTAATCTATTTAGTTTATTAGTTAAGGAATTATATCTATGTCAAATAAAATATCTGAAACTCTCACTTTCGAATGCGAAACAGGTAATTATCACACTTTTTGTCCTATCAGTTGTGTAGCTTGGTTATATCAAAAAATTGAAGATAGCTTTTTTTTAGTGGTAGGTACAAAAACATGTGGCTATTTTTTACAAAATGCTTTAGGAGTTATGATTTTCGCGGAACCTCGTTATGCTATGGCAGAATTAGAAGAAGGAGATATTTCAGCTCAATTAAATGATTATGAAGAATTGAAACGACTTTGTCTTCAAATTAAAAAAGATCGAAATCCAAGTGTTATTATATGGATCGGTACCTGTACCACAGAAATAATAAAAATGGATTTAGAAGGTATGGCACCGAAACTAGAAAATGAACTTGGTATACCAATTGTGGTAGCAAGAGCAAATGGACTAGATTATGCATTTACTCAAGGAGAGGATACTGTTTTAGCTGCTATGGCACATCGTTGCCCAGAACAAATTTTATTAAGTGATAAAAAAAAAGTAATCCAAGATTCAAATATACAAAATTTCTTTTCTTTTCTTTCTCTTGAAAAAAAAGAAGAAACAACTAATAAATATTTTGAAAAATCAAAAAAGAATCCTCCCTTAGTTCTTTTTGGTTCTTTACCTTCCACCGTAGCTTCCCAACTTAGTTCAGAATTAAAACGTCAATCTATTCAAGTATCAGGTTGGTTACCAGCTCAGAGATATACTGACCTACCTTCATTAGGCGATCAAGTGTATGTATGTGGTGTTAATCCGTTTTTAAGTCGTACAGCAACAACTTTAATGAGACGTCGGAAATGTAAACTAATAGGAGCACCTTTCCCTATTGGTCCTGATGGAACGCGAGCCTGGATTGAAAAAATTTGTTCTGTATTTGGAATTAAAACCGAAGGTTTAGAAAAAAGAGAAGAACAAATATGGGAAAATTTAAAAGACTATTTAGATTTAGTACGTGGAAAATCCGTTTTTTTTATGGGAGATAATCTTTTAGAAATTTCGTTAGCTAGATTTTTAATTCGTTGTGGAATGATTGTTTACGAAATTGGTATTCCTTATTTAGATAAACGATATCAAGCAGCTGAATTATTATTTTTACAAAATACATGTAAAAATATGTCCATACCTATGCCACGCATTGTTGAAAAACCTGATAATTACAATCAAATACAACGTATGCGTGAATTACAACCTGATTTAGCAATTACTGGTATGGCTCATGCAAATCCTTTAGAAGCAAGAGGAATTAATACCAAATGGTCTGTCGAGTTTACTTTTGCTCAAATTCATGGTTTTACAAATGCAAGAGATGTTCTTGAACTTGTTACTCGTCCTTTACGACGTAATAATAATTTAGAAAATCTAGGTTGGAGTGACTTAACAAAAAAAGAAAAAAAATAAAATTTAATTAAGTATTTTACTTTTTAATAATTTATTAGAATTAAAATATTATGAAATTGAATAAAAAAAAAAATTTATTCAATTTCATAATATTTTAATTCTTTTATTCCTAACAAAATGAAATTAACTTTTTTATTTTATCCTACTTCTATGCTTTCAAGGAAGAAAATATTTTATTATGATAACAAACATTCCCTTACAGCTTTGTGTGCTATGGGCTTCAATATTATCATGGATAAATATTTCAAGTCCGTTGATTTTATTTGGACTATATTATGGATTTCTTACAACACTGCCTATCGGCCCTTCTCAAATCTTATCTATACGAGCTTTTCTTTTAGAGGGAAATCTAAGTGGTACTGTAGCTATAAGTGGTTTAATTTTAGGACAATTAACAATATTTTTATCAATATATTATTCACCTCTTTATATAATATTAATAAAACCTCACACAGTAACTTTAGTAGTTCTACCATATATTTTATTTTATTGGTATAGAATTAAAGACCTTTTAGACTATCAATCTCTACGTCCTATAAGTTCAATTAATGATTCTCGAATTTATAAAGTATTTTTTGATAGTTTTATTTTTCAATTATTAAACCCCGTTCTTTTACCAAGTCCTGTATTAGCCAGATTAGTTAATCTTTTTTTTTTTCGCTATAGCAACAATTTTTTATTTGTTTTAAGTTGTTTTTTTGGTTGGTTAAGTGGTCACTTTTTTTTCTTGAATTTTACCAAAATACTTTTAGTTCGTATAGAAAAGGATTCACCTGTACTTTATCTTTTGGTAAAACGTCTTATTTATCGAACATTTAGCATCTTTATTTTAGCGTGTTTTTTAGTCTATTTAGGCAGAGCTCCAGTACCAGTATTTACTAAAAAATTAAGTAACGAATTTCAATTTAATCAACAATTAAAAGCTTATGGATTTTCGTGGCTAAATAAACCCTGGCCTACCTTTTTTTTCGATCATCGTCGATGGAATCGACCATTACGCTATATTGAGAATAGCCGATTTAGTAATAGAAGTCCCGTAAAAAAAAAAGTATCGCAATATTTTTTTGATATATCTATAAGTGATGGAAAACAAAAAATATCTTTTACAGCTTTACCGAGTTTATCTGTTTTTGAAAAAGATTTAAAAAATTATTTAAATTTTTCAAAAAAATCTATTTTATCTAATAATTTTTATAAAGATTGGATTAATATTAAAAAAAAAAGAAAAGATAATTTATACTATGAATTAAAAAATAGACTTAAAACTTTAGACAATGGTTTTTTTATAAAAGACGTTATAGAAAAAAAAACTGGCTTATCTAATACTGAAGGAAATAATCTGACAAAAATTCATGATCCTCTTTTAAATGGTTCGTTTCGCGGAAAAACAATAATATCTAAATCACCTTGGCTTTTAACAGAAAATTTTTATAAATTGAAAAAAAATAAAAAAATATCATATTTATCAAAAAAAGAAAATAAACTTAAATTTTGGATTTCTAATAGATGGAGAGAATTAGAACGAAAAAATTTACCATTACCTTGGGAACCGTTAAATAAAGATGCACGTCGCATTCTAATTTTACTTATTCAAGGATCAAAAAATAAAAAACTTGAAACGAAATTACAGCAAATTAGCTCTTCAGAAGAACAAGCACTTATTAATTTGAATAAACAAAGCACTTTTTCAGATTTAGTTGGAAAATCGGATAACACACTTTTTTTAAATAAAAAATTAACTAAAACCTCCTATTTTAATTGGGAACTTGTTTTAAATTTATCTACCCGACAAAGAGCTTTATATTTTAAAAAGTTGGAGCAAGAAAAATGGCAAGTACTAGAACGCTCTTGGAAAAATCTATTATTAAATAATTTTAGTAATTTTAATCAACTAAATAAAATTCTTTTTTTATTAAAAAAAATATTTTATTTTCATAAAAAAATCCGACTTCAAGAAATTTCAAAAGAAATGCCACGATGGACGTCCAAATTACGAAATGATAAATTCGATGTTATTGCTGGTGGAGTTACTGATATTCGTCAAAGAAAAGTAAAAAATTTAGGATATCTTATAAAAGGGAAAGATAAAAGAAGAAAAATTGTAAGACGCTTTTCACAACAATCTGATTTTCGTCGGAAATTAGTAAAAGGTTCTATGCGTGCTAGAAGACGTAAAACATTAATATGGAAAATTTTACAACTTAAGACACATTCTCCATTTTTTTTGAGAATGAATGAAAAACATATTCCATTTAAATTTTCATTAAATAAATTGAATTTAATTTATATAAAAAATATTTTTAAAAACCCTATAGAAAAACGAAAAAAAATAACACTTTTTTCAACTGAAAATGATATAACTATAAAAAAAACAAAAGCAGATCGTCTTGCAATAGCAAATAGATGGGATTTTCCATTAGCTCAGTGGGGAAGAAGTTGGTTATTAATTATTCAATCACATTTTAGAAAATATTTAGTATTACCTATATTAATAATATCTAAAAATATTATTCGTTTGATACTATTTCAAACTCCTGAATGGAGTGAAGATTGGACCGAATGGAATAAAGAAATTTATATAAAATGTACTTATGATGGTACTGAAGTTTCAGAAAAAGAATTGCCGGAACAATGGCTTAGAGATGGTCTTCAAATAAAAATTATATATCCTTTTAGTTTAAAACCTTGGCATAGTTTACGATTTAAAATAAATAAAGAAAAAATTTCAAATAATTTATTGAATGCTAATGAAAATTTTGCTAAAAATAAAAAAAAAAAAATTAATTATAGTTATTTAACAGCTTGGGGTTTTCAAACTGATGCACCCTTCGGAGATATTAAAAAGAAGTCTTCTTTTTGGAAACCAATTCATAGAGAATTAGGAAAAAGATGGAAAAAAAATATTTTACCAAAATTTAATAAAATTTATTTTAATTTTCTGTTTATAAAAAAAAAAATTCTTATTAATTCTGTTAATAGTGAATTAATTCATAATGAATCAAAAAAAAAAAAAAAGTTAGATACTAAAATTAATAATGATTCTGAACTTAATTCAAATTATAAGAAAAATAATAAAAATTTAAGAAAACAAATTATATCTAAATTTAGCAAAAATATGTTATCAGAAAATCAAATTAAAAATAAATCTAAAGTTTTGATAAATATTAAAAAATTAGAAAAATTGAAAGATTTTAAAATATATAAAATTAGAAAAATAACTGAAAAAACTGGCTTTGATAAAATAGAATTTTCTAATAAATTAAAAAATAAAAATAAAGTCTATTTTGATAATAAAAGAAAAATTATCAAAATTGAACACCAAATTAAAAAATATTATAAAAAAAATATTGAAGTAATCAAAAAATGGTCATATTTAATAAAAATAAAATTTAATAGAATAACTAAAAATGTTTTAAATTTTTATATTTATTTTATTCGATTCAATATTAATTTAATAATAAAAATGAAACAAAATTTTATTTTTATTAAAAAGATAGAAACATTGAATTTATCAAAAAGTTCTCAAATTGGGTATAAAAAAGATAAAATTAATTATGAATATTCGAATAATTTTAATCAACAAAATATTTTGTTAATGTCTCAAACATACTTATTTCATAAAATTTGGCAAACAGGAACAATAAATAAATATAATTTTAAAGATTTATTAAAAAATTGGACATCAAATTTGATTCTAAAAAAGAAAATAAAAAATAATTTGAAAAAAAAAGGAATTTTTCCTTTAATAGAATTTGAAGATCTCAAAGAAAATAATTTGAAAAAATGGTTACAAATTTTTAATAGATATAATATATCTTCACAAATATGGTATAGAATAACACCACAAGATTGGAAAAATCAGGTTACTTATCAATGGAGAGACAAAAGAAAAAAAGACTTTAGGATTTCAGAAAAACAAAAAAAAGTTTCAGTTTTATCGAGAGAAAAAAAAATTTCTTATAAACTAGTTACAAATCCTTTATTAGAACAAAATAAAAAATTGAATAAACGATATCAATATAATTATTTATGCTATAACTATCTTGATTTTGAAAAAACTCCTGATTTTAATTTTAGAAAATCAAAAAAAAATAAAGAAAGTATACTTAATAAGGAAATTTCACAAGCATTGAAAAATAAAGTAAATATTTATATTAAATCTAATTTAGTTCTATGGTTAATTCCAGCATTTATAGAAAAAAAATATATAACTAAAATAGAAAAAATAGATATACCTAAAATGTCTTTATTAAAACAAAAAAATAAGAAAAATATTCAAAATAAAAAATCACTTCGCGAAAGAGAGCGCCATCAAACTATTCGTCAATGGAAATGGAAATCAAAAAATGTAGAAAAAAAATTTAAAGAATTAGGAGATATGGCTTCTCTTATGACTTTTATGCAAGATCAAGAAAATGTTATTTCACTTTCTGCTAAAATGCGTGAAAACTTAGATTTATTTCGTCTTCTTTTTTGCAGAGATATAGGTATCAATAAACTAACAATTAATTCTGAACATCGTATACCACGTGTACTCGATGATGAAATTTTAATGTATAAAGTAGTAAGTGTTTTTTTTAAATCAAAAGTACGATTTAAAAAACTTTTAAATTTAAAAATTTTAAATGAATCTACATCACAGATGGAATTTTTTCAAAATAATCCAAAAAGAAACTTTAGTTTGGCTAATCTCGACGATATTATTCTTTCAAGACATCGTAAAGAATTAAAAGTATTAAATCTTTTATATTTGGATAAAAATGAAATTAATAAAGATAAAACTTTTAATTTAAATAAATACTTTGTGGAAAAAAATGAAGAAAAGACAATAAAATTACAAAAAATTCGAGATGAAAATCAAAATTTAACTATTAAGCATTTTCTTTGGCCTAGTTTTCGATTAGAAGATTTGGCATGTGTTAATAGATTCTGGTTTAATACAAATAATGGAAGTCGGTTTACTATGTTAAGAATTCGTATGTATACTTAAAAGTTTTTATTTGATTGTTGAGAAATTCTTGGTTATAACCAAAAATTTCTCAGTATTTATGTTTTTTTAAATATTTTTCGAATTTTAAGTTTTTATTGTTTTTTTTACTTATAATAATAATGAAGACTATTAATTAAAACTACAATTTATTATTCATTATTTTAAAATAATATAATTTTATAATTTAGGAGCAGTACTTTTATGTCCAAAAAACTATTTATTGGTTCATCGTCCTTTTCTAAAGAACAAACAGGATCTATGGAATTTCAAATATCTCATTTAACTAATAGGGTTTTAAAACTGACAGATCATTTAAAATCGCATGACAAAGATTATTCATCTCAAAGAGGCTTATGGGGAATATTAGGAAAACGTAAGCGTCTTTTGAGTTATTTATCGCAAACAAATTTAACAAGTTATGAAAATTTAATAAATAAATTAAGTATTCGTAAACTAAAAATTCGTTAATTTTCTTAGTTTTTAGCTATTTTTTTATAATGAATGAAAAGGAGCGTCATATATGACCATGCTTGCTATAAAAACAAAACCCATGATAGTAAGTATGGGTCCTCATCACCCATCAATGCATGGTGTTCTTCGACTTATGATCACTTTAGATGGGGAGAACGTTATTGATTGTGAACCTATATTAGGTTATTTACATAGGGGTATGGAAAAAATTGCTGAAAATAGAACAATTGTTCAATATCTTCCATATGTTACACGATGGGACTACTTAGCTACAATGTTTACAGAAGCTATAACTGTAAATGCACCAGAAAAATTAACAAATATTCAGGTTCCAAAAAGAGCTAGTTATATCAGAATTATTATGCTGGAATTAAGTCGTGTAGCTTCTCATTTATTATGGCTTGGTCCTTTCATGGCCGATATTGGTGCACAAACTCCTTTTTTTTATATTTCGAGAGAAAGAGAAATGATATATGATTTATTTGAAGCAGCTACAGGCATGCGAATGATGCATAATTATTTTCGTATTGGAGGGGTTGCTGTTGATTCACCTTATGGTTGGATAGATAAATGTTTAGATTTTTGTGATTATTTTTTACCCAAAGTGAATGAATATGAAAGACTTATTACACAAAATCCTATTTTTTTAAAACGAGTAGAAGGAGTAGGTATTATTGGAAGAGAAGAAGCAATAAATTGGGGTTTATCCGGACCTATGTTACGTGCTTCAGGAGTTCAGTGGGATCTTCGAAAAGTAGATCATTACGAATCTTATGATGAATCAGATTGGCAAGTACAATGGCAAAAAGAAGGTGATTCATTAGCTCGTTATTTAGTACGCGTTGGAGAAATGAAAGAGTCTATAAAAATAATTCAACAAGCGTTGAAATTAATTCCTGGTGGACCTTACGAAAATTTGGAAGCTCGACGGCTTCAGCGAGGAAAAAAATCAGAATGGAATAATTTTGAATATCAATTTATTAGTAAAAAGCCTTCTCCTACATTCAAACTACCTAAACAAGAACATTATATTAGAGTAGAAGCTCCCAAAGGAGAATTAGGTGTTTTTTTAATGGGAGATGATAGTGTTTTTCCTTGGAGATGGAAAATTCGTCCACCCGGTTTTATTAATTTACAAATTCTTCCTCAATTAGTAAAAGGAATGAAATTAGCAGATATTATGACAATATTAGGTAGTATAGATATTATTATGGGAGAGGTTGATCGTTAAAATGATTTTTAATACCAATCTTAAAGAACAAGTTATTAATTTTTTTTATGCATTAAATTTATCTAAAGAATTTTTTAATTTCTTATGGATTATTTTTTCAATTCTTATTCTTTTGTTAGCAATCACAATAGGTGTATTAGTTTTAGTGTGGCTTGAAAGAAAAATATCTGCGGGAATACAGCAACGTATTGGACCTGAATATGCCGGTCCTTTAGGAATAATTCAAGCTTTAGCAGATGGTTTTAAATTATTATTAAAAGAAGATATTATTCCATCTAAAGGAGACTTTTGGTTATTTAATATTGGACCGGCAATAGTTGTTATACCAGTATTTTTAAGTTATTCAGTAATTCCTTTTGGTCATAATATTATCTTAGCTGATCTTAATATAGGTGTTTTTTTTTGGATCGCTATTTGTAGTATTGTCCCTCTTGGACTTCTTATGGCAGGATATGGATCTAATAATAAATATTCTTTTCTAGGTGGTCTTCGAGCAGCAGCTCAATCTATTAGTTATGAAATTCCTTTAGCTTTATGTGTATTATCTATATCTCTACGTGTGATTCGTTAAAATAAATTTTTAAATTCAAATTTAGTAAATAAGGTTTTTCTTATTTTAACTAAAAAAACTAAATTGTCATATGGGTAAAATAAAACAGCTTTTTAATTTGCAGTGATAAAATTTAATCCCATCCTCTATATACGAGAGTGAAAGCATGCAAAACAAGTAAGCAATGTACCCCAGGTTGCAAATTAGTTATTGAAACCTGATAGCGGGAGCAAAAGATAAAATATATAAAAAATTTATTATTAGATTTTTATTATATCTAAAATCGAGTAAAAATAAATGGTTAGAAACACAAAAATACATAAAAGATTAGTATAAAATAATTTTATAGATAACAAGCATTTATTAAAATATAATAAGGATTTAGCATTAGTAGAAATGCTTAAAAAGTATTTCCTTATAAAATCAATCTAAAGTATAGTCCTATTTATTAAAACAGCATGACGATTAGGAACGAAGTAATCCTTTTACAATTCTCATTTAAAATCAAAATATATTAATCAAAAATTAGAGTTAGTACTAACAATAATTGTAAAGGTTAAGATAGATTCAAAAGCATTTATTATTATAGCAAACAGAATCTCATGGATTAAATTAATAATTTTTTTTAATAATAGAAATAAGATTTTAATTAAAATAACCATTGAGGAGCCGTATGACGCTAAAGTTTCATGTACGGTTTTGAAATAGAGATAGTAACAGTAATGTTAAATCGACTATAATTATCTAATAGTTTAAGTACCGTTGATATTGTTGAAGCACAGTCAAAATATGGTTTTTGGGGCTGGAATTTATGGCGTCAACCTATTGGTTTTTTAGCTTTTTTCATTGCGTCTTTAGCGGAATGTGAAAGATTACCCTTTGATTTACCAGAAGCAGAAGAAGAATTAGTTGCAGGTTACCAAACAGAATATTCAGGTATAAAGTTTGGATTATTCTATGTTGCTTCTTATTTAAATTTATTAGTTTCTTCATTATTTATAACAATTCTTTATTTAGGTGGATGGCATTTTTCTATTCCATTTATCTCAAATTCTAATTATTTAGAATGGGATTTTAATATTGGAACTAATCAAATTATTAACGTAATAATAGGAATTATTATTGTGCTAATTAAAGCATATTTATTTCTATTTGTTTCTATTATGACAAGATGGACATTACCTAGAGTAAGGATGGATCAATTATTAGATCTAGGGTGGAAATTCCTTTTACCTATTGCGTTAGGTAATTTATTATTAACAGCTTCTTTTCAAGTTCTTTTATTATAAACATTGTAGTATATAAACTTTTGAAAAGACAGAAAATAAAAAAATCTATATATTTAAAGGATTGTTATTATATGTTTACTATGTTAAATAAACTTCAAAACTATAGTGAACAAGCAATACAAGCAGCACGGTATATTGGCCAAGGTTTTATGGTAACTTTAGACCATATGAATCGTTTACCAATTACTATTCAATATCCTTATGAAAAATTAATTCCATCTGAACGTTTTCGTGGACGTATTCATTTTGAGTTTGATAAGTGTATTGCCTGCGAAGTATGTGTTCGTGTATGTCCAATAAATTTACCAGTTGTTGATTGGGAATTAAAAAAAGATGTGAAAAAAAAACAACTAAAAAATTATAGTATTGATTTTGGAGTTTGTATATTTTGTGGAAATTGTGTTGAATATTGTCCTACAAATTGCTTATCCATGACTGAAGAATATGAGCTTTCAATTTATGACCGTCATGATTTGAATTATGATCAAATTGCTTTAGGACGATTACCTATTTCTGCAATCGAAGATTCCACAATTCAAACTATTTCAAATTTAAGTTATTTAACTAAAGGAAGTACAGAAAGCCATTTGAATTCAAGAAATATTACAAATTTTTTGGACTAAATTAAAAATATAGGAATATATTTATATACATTTTTTTTTAATAATTTCAATTTTTTTAATAAATAAATTATTTTTTTTAGTTAGTAAATCAAAATAATATAAAGAGGATTTAAATTTATTGTGAATATAATTGAATTATCTGAGCCACTTCATGAAATTATTTTTTTTCTTTTAGAAATAGGTATTATATTAGGAAGTTTGGGAGTAGTATTACTTAACAATATAGTCTATTCGGCGTTTTTTTTAGGATTAGTTTTTTTTTGTATATCTCTTTTATATTTCACATTAAATGCTGATTTTGTAGCTGCCGCACAAATTTTAATTTATGTAGGAGCTGTAAATGTTTTAATTGTATTTGCTGTAATGTTAATTAATAAACCGCAGTCTTCAAAAATTTTTCCCTCTTGGACTATAGGTGATAAAATTACTTTTTTAATTTGTTTAAGTTTTTTTTCGTTATTAGTCACTGTAATTTTGAATACACCATGGTTTAATATTACTTTAATTACAGAATCAAAACCCTTTTTAGAAATTAATTTTACAAAAAATGTTCAGCGTATTGGCTATCTTTTATTAACCCAATTTTTGTTGCCATTTGAACTTCTTTCTATAGTTCTTTTGGTCGCGCTAATAGGCGCAATTGTTATAGCTCGTCGAGAAAATTTAATTAGAACAAATAAAAAAAAAGAATTACAAATAAAAAAAAATCCTACAGTTTTTTGATCTTTTTTGGTTCATAAGGAGTTTTTTTCAATGCTGGAACATATACTTAATTTAGGTGCTTGTTTATTTTGTATTGGTATTTTTGGGTTAATTACAAGTCGGAATATGGTGCGAGCACTTATGTGTCTAGAATTAATTTTTAATGCTGTTAATATAAATCTTATAACTTTTTCTAATTCTTTTGATACTCAAGAAACAAAAGGTGAAATTTTTGTTATTTTTATTATAGCTATTGCAGCCGCTGAGGCAGCTATTGGATTAGCTATTGTTTTAGCTATTTATCGTAATAAAAATTCAACGCGTATTGATCAATTCAATTTGTTAAAATGGTAATTAAGTTCCTTAGTTGTTAAAAAAATATAATTATATATATTTTTTTACTAATCTTAAATTTTTTTTTGATTAAAAAAAAATTTCCATATAATAATATTATATTATAACTTTACTAAATTTAAGGCTTTTAACAATATATTGGAGTTTAAAAATTTAATGGCACATTCAGTAAAAATTTATGATACATGTATTGGTTGTACTCAATGTGTAAGAGCGTGTCCTACAGATGTATTAGAAATGGTACCTTGGGATGGATGTAAAGCTAATCAAATTGCTTCTGCTCCTAGAACAGAAGATTGTGTTGGTCGTAAACGATGTGAATCTGCTTGTCCAACTGATTTTTTGAGTGTACGTGTTTATTTAGGAGCTGAAACTACTCGGAGCATGGGTCTAGCATACTAAGCAAAAAAAAAAGAAAAAAAAATTTAAGTATTTTTTTACCCATACTCAAATTTTGAGTATGGGTTTTTTTATTTAAAGTTTTTCTATTTTTATTATGAGTAATTTTCCTTGGCTAACTATAATTGTTCTTCTACCTGTATCTGCGGGTTTTATAATTCCATTATTTCCTATCAAAGGAAATAATATTATTCGATGGTACACCTTAGGTGTTTGTTTATTAGAATTTCTTTTAATCACTTATGTATTTTGTTATCATTTCAAATCTGATAATCAATTTATTCAATTAAAAGAAGATTATAATTGGGTTAATTTTCTTGATTTTCATTGGAGATTAGGAATCGATGGTCTTTCAATTGGACTTATTTTATTAACAGGTTTTATTACTACTTTAGCTACTTTAGCTGCTTGGCCTGTTACTCGAAATCCACGATTATTCTATTTTTTAATGCTCGCAATGTATAGTGGTCAAATAGGATTATTTGCTTCTCAAGATATTTCACTTTTCTTTTTTATGTGGGAATTGGAATTAATTCCAGTTTATTTACTTTTGTCTATATGGGGAGGAAAAAGACGGTTATATGCTGCTACAAAATTTATTTTATATACAGCAGGTGGTTCCATTTTTATTTTAATGGGAGCATTAAGTATGGGATTTTACGGTTCTAATCAATTAACATTGGATTTACAAAGTTTATCTAATAAATCGTATCCTATAGAATTAGAAATAATATTATACTTAGGGTTTTTTATTGCATATGCTGTCAAATTGCCAATATTTCCTTTACATACTTGGTTACCAGATACTCATGGAGAAGCACATTATAGTACATGTATGCTTTTAGCTGGAATACTTTTAAAAATGGGAGGATATGGAATAATTCGAATTAATATGGAATTATTACCTCATGCTCATTCCATTTTTGCGCCATGGATTGTAATAATAGGAGCACTGCAAATTGTTTATGCAGCACTTACTTCTTTTAGTCAACGTAATTTAAAACGAAGAATTGCTTATTCCTCAATTTCACATATGGGTTTTGTACTTATCGGCATTGGGTCTATGACAGATTTAGGTCTTAATGGAGCTATTTTACAAATGATTTCTCATGGATTAATTGGTGCTGCACTTTTTTTCTTAGCTGGAATAAGTTATGATAGAACACGGACTCTTTTTCTTGATCAAATGGGAGGAACAGCTATTTATATGCCTAAAATATTTACTATGTTTAGTAGTTTTTCACTGGCATCATTAGCATTACCTGGAATGAGTGGGTTTTTGGCAGAATTTTTAATTTTTTTGGGGATAGTTATTAGTCACAACTATTCGTTTAGTTTCAAAATACTTGTTACAATAATAGAAGCAATTGGAATAATATTAACTCCTATTTATTTATTATCCATGCTACGTCAAATGTTTTATGGATATAAATTTTCTAAATTTTTCATTTTTTCTAATATGGATGCAGGACCACGCGAAATTTTTATTTTAATTTGTTTAATTTTTCCTGTTATAGGTATTGGAATTTATCCTAATTCAGTTTTATTTTTATGGAACAGTAAAATAAATTTTCTTTTATCTAAATTTATTTTTTAAGCTTATAAAAAAAAAATAATATTTAATCTCATTAAAACTTTATCGTAATAAATTTTTTTTATTAATTAAATTTATTTCAAATAGTTAAATGAGAAAATATTTTTATATCATTTAACTATTTGAAGTTAGTTTAATTTTTTAACTTTTAATAAAGTATTTAAATTATAAAATATATTAGATTTTTAAACTAAAAAATTCTATTTTTAATAAATAAACATAATAAAAAATATATTTGTATTTAAATACCGCCACTCGGACTCGAACCGAGATGCGTTAGCACTGCTTCCTAAGAGCAGCGTGTCTACCAATTTCACCATGGCGGCTTATTAAGAAATAATATAACATAATTTATATTAAAAGGTCAATCTTTTTTGTGAAATAAAAAAACATGTAAACTTTTTTTAATTAACTAAGTTCAAAAAAATTTAATGGGGCATAGCGTAGTTTGGTAACGTACCATCTTGGGGTGATGGAGATCGTGGGTTCAAATCCCACTGCTCCAAAAAAAATTATAAAATTTCTAAATTTTTTATTTAAATATTTAAGATAGTTTCATTTATTTTTAACTAAATGAAACTATCTATTATATTTTTTATTATATATTTTTGGTTTTTTTACAAAAAACTTAATTTTATGTTAAATCCGTTATTTTTTTTTTATTAAAATTATAGTAGGTATACTTTTGTCCTTATTTATTTGATTTTTATTTATTTAGTAAAAATTTTATTTATATTCTATTATTGAGATGGTTTAGAATTTTTGTCATTTGTTATGTAATAGAAGCTTTTCGAACGACCTGTTAAAATAGATTGAGCTAACGAAAAAGCTTTTAATCTAGCTTGATTTGCTTTTTCTTTCCATATAGTTTCACGAATTTTTTTTTTCGACTTAGAAGTACGTTTTTTTGGAACCGCCATAAATAAAAATTCCTTTTAATTGTAGCTTTTTAAATATTTTTTAATTTATATTTTACTTTTTATTTTTTAAATTTTTTATATATATTTTATTTATTTATATAATTCTTTTCCATCTAAACAAATAGAATCTACTATAAATCGAGCTGAAATTTGTCGATGTCCAAATTTACGTCTTGTCTTTTTTTTCGAATTCATTTTATAAACAGTAATTTTGTTTTCAAGATGCGAATGTAAAATTCTTCCTTTTACTATTGCATTTTTTAACCAAGGTTGCCCAATACTAATAGTAGTTTTATTACGAATCATTAATACTCGATAAATCAATATTTTAGTATTGGAACTTAAATTTTTTGGTTTTAATGGAGCAAAATGTCGAATATCATAAAATCTTCCTGGTTCTACTCGGAGCTGCTCACCTCCGGTTTCAATAATGGCGTATGTATTCATTATAAAATTTATTGTAAATGAAAAAAAAATTATTATAAATTGAAAAAAAGGAAATTAATTAAATTTAATAAATAAAATAATTAATTTTAATTATTTTAATTTTTGTAAAACTTTTCTAAAACAAATTTCTAATACTATTAAAAATATATATCTCTTAGTTTAGAAACTATATATAATATCTTATTACTTTAATAATAATAAATAAATTTTTTTAATTTATCTGATTTAATCATTTATTTTTTTTTAATAAATTTGTAAAGTAATTTTAATTAAATTTTTTGATAGGTAGGATAAAAATCCTAAACTTTTTCTTTGTTTTTAAGTCTATTTTTTTTCTTAATCTAGTTGATTATAAACTAGAAATAAAAAAAAAAATAAGATTTTTTATTATATAAAAAATTTATTTATGGAATTTATATATCAATTTGTTTGGATTGTACCTTTTCTTCCGTTTCTAGCCTCTGTTCTAATAGGATCAAATTTATTTTTTTTTCCAAAATCAACTAAAAGTCTTCGTCATGTATGGGCTATTCTTAGTATATTATTATTAATTATAGTTATGATTTTTTCTTTTACTATTTTACGGCAACAACTTATTGATGATACTATCCATCGATATTTATGGTCTTGGATTTTAGATAAGCAAATTGATTTCAAACTAGGATTTTTAATTGATCCACTTACTTCTATTATGTTAGTTTTAATTACTACTGTAGGAGTTGCTGTTATGATTTATAGTGATAGTTATATGTCCTATGATCAAGGGTATGTAAGATTTTTTGCATATTTAAGTCTTTTTACTGCTTCAATGCTGGGTTTAGTACTTAGTCCTAATTTAATTCAAATTTATATTTTTTGGGAATTAGTAGGAATGTGTTCTTATTTATTAATAGGTTTCTGGTTTACACGACCTAGTGCAGCTAATGCTTGTCAAAAAGCTTTTATAACAAATCGTATAGGAGATTTTGGATTATTATTAGGTATTTTAGGTTTCTATTGGCTGACTGGTAGTTTCGAATTTGAAACTTTATTTAATCGATTTAATGAATTACTGATTAATCATGAAGTTAATTTATATTTTGCGAGCTTATGCGCACTTCTTTTATTCCTAGGACCAATTGCAAAATCTGCCCAATTTCCACTGCATGTTTGGTTACCAGATGCTATGGAAGGACCAACTCCAATTTCTGCTTTAATACATGCTGCAACGATGGTAGCTGCAGGTATTTTTTTAATAGTTCGATTATTTCCTCTTTTTCAAGTTTTACCCTATATAATGAATATTATTTCTTGGATAGGAGCAATAACTGCTTTATTAGGAGCCACTATAGCTCTTGCTCAAAAAGATCTTAAAAAAGGGCTAGCTTATTCTACGATGTCTCAATTAGGCTACATGATGTTAGCTTTAGGTATAGGCTCGTATCAAGCAGGTTTATTTCATTTAATAACACATGCTTATTCAAAAGCTTTATTGTTTCTTGGGTCTGGATCAGTTATTCATTCTATGGAATCAATTGTCGGGTATTCCCCTAGTAAATGTCAAAATATGGCTTTTATGGGTGGTTTAAGAAAATTCATGCCAATTACGGGAATAACTTTTCTTATAGGTACATTTTCTCTTTGTGGTATTCCTCCTTTTGCCTGTTTTTGGTCTAAAGATGCAATTATTACAGATAGTTGGTTATATTTTC